ATAAAATGAGTAATATCAACAAACCATAAAAATATTGGAACTATGTATTTTTTATTTAGATTATTTTCGGGATTAATAGGAACCTCAATAAGAATTATTATTCGATTAGAATTAATAACTCCAGGGTCTTTAATTCAAAATGATTTCATTTATAATTCAATAGTAACAACACATGCTATAATTATAATTTTTTTTATAGTTATACCCTCTATAATTGGAGGGTTTGGAAACTGATTAATTCCTTTAATAATTAATACTGTAGATTTATGTTTTCCACGTATAAATAATATAAGATTTTGATTGTTGATCCCATCTTTAATATTAATAATTTCATCATCTATAAAAAGTGTTTTAAATGGGGTAGGTTGAACAATATATCCTCCTTTAACTTCAATTCAATATTTTATATCTTCTTCTATTGAAATGATGATTTTTTCTTTACATATCGCAGGAATTTCTTCAATTGCTAGCTCTATTAATTTTATTTCAACTATTTTATTAATAAAAAATAAAAACTATTTTTTAAGAAATTTAACTTTATTTTCTTTATCAATTTTAATTACTACTTTTCTACTTTTATTAGCATTACCAGTATTAGCAGGAGCAATTACAATAATTTTAATAGATCGAAATTTTAATACATCTTTTTTTGACCCAAGAGGAGGAGGAGACCCAATTTTATATCAACATCTATTTTGATTTTTTGGGCACCCAGAAGTTTATATTTTGATTTTACCAGGTTTTGGAATAATTTCACATATTATTAGTTATAATTTAGGAAAAAAAGAAGTTTTTGGTAAAATTGGAATAATATTTGCTATAATATCAATTGGTTTATTAGGATTTATTGTTTGAGCTCACCATATATTTACAGTAGGTATAGATGTTGATACTCGAGCTTACTTCACAGCTGCTACAATAATTATTGCTATTCCTACTGGAATTAAAATTTTTAGTTGATTTACTACTATTATAAACTCACATATTAATTTTAACATTTCTATATACTGAGCAATAGGATTTTTAATTATATTTTCCATTGGAGGATTTACAGGAATTGTGGCTTCAAACTCATGTTTAGATATTAATTTACATGACTCATATTACATTGTAGCTCACTTTCATTACGTATTATCAATAGGAGCCGTCTTTGCTATTTTTAGAGGTTTATTTATATGAATCCCATTAATATATAATATATATTTTAATAATAATATATTAAAAATTCATTTTTGATCAAGAATAATTGGAGTAAATTTAACTTTTTTCCCACAACATTTTCTTGGATTGATAGGTATACCTCGACGATACTCTGATTTTTTAGATTCTATGTATATATGGAATTTTATTTCATCTATAGGATCATTAATAACTTTTTTTTCTATTATTTTAATACTATATATTTTTATAGAAAGATTTTTGGTAAATAAAATTGTTTTTATATTTGAAAGTAATATGAATAATGCAGAATTTTTATTTTTTTCTCCAATTAATAGTCATACAATAATAGATTACAACATAATCTTTACAAATAAATAAAATAAAATAAATTAATTAATCTCAAGAATTAATTTTAATATTTTATAATAAAATTTTTATTTATAATTTTATTTATGATTAATATTATACTAATTTTATATTTTTTATTTTATAAAAATGAAAATATAATAAACTATAATTTTTCATCTATATATGAATGTGGATTTATAAATATAACTTTTTCTCGATTTTTTTTTTCAATAAATATATTTATTTACTTAATTCTTTTTATTATTTTAGATATAGAAATTTTTTTCTTAAGATTAATAGTTTTTTACGAAATGAGATTTTTAATTATTTTAAATACATTTATTTTTTCAATAGCTTTAATAATATTATATGAATGATTCTCTATAAGATTAAATTGATTTATTAAATAAATTAAAAGAAGCTTAAAGCATTTTGTTGTTAACAAAAAGTAGAAAAATATTTTCCTTTTAAATTTAAGATAAACTAAAAAGAAAAAATAAATTGACAATTTAATTCATATTATCTTTTCATTGGAGTATTAAATATATTAAGTTTAGAACTTAAAGATTAAAATGAAAATTCTGTAATTTTATTTTTGAAAGAATGAAAATCTTTCAAAACAGAATAAATTAATTATAATTTTAAAATTATTTTTTTAATTTAATATTTTAAATAAATAATTTTTTTTTATAAATTTTATACCTTTTGTATAAGGAAAAATTTATTAATAAATATAATTTATTAGAATTTTCTCGAAAATTATTAAAATAAAAATCTTATAAGTATAGAAATAATAATTTTTATTTATGTTATATAAATGAAATAATATAACTAGTTATTTAAAATAAAAATTTTAGAAAAGCTAAAATATAAAAACTTTTAATAAAATTTTTTAAAAGAAAATTCAAATTATTTTTTTGTTAAAAAATAAAATTTAATTTTTTAAGTTTTAATAAAAATAATAAATTTATTTCTTTTTAAAATAATTTTATTAGTAGAAAAAAATAAAAAAAAATTATTTAAAATTAAAAATTTAAATAAATAAAAAATAATATTTTTTTAAATTAAGTTTTTTAATTTTTAACAAAATATCATTAATAAAATTTTATTATAAATTCTGCTCAATGAATATAATAAATAGCCGATTTATCGCTAAGGTAGCATAATCATTTGTTTCTTAATTAGAAACTTGAATGAAAGGATAAAAAAAAACTTTAATAAAATATTCTATTTTTATATTAAAATTTTAATATTAATGAAAATATTAATATATTTTTTTAGACGGAAAGACCCTAAGAATCTTTCTTTTAAAAAAAGTTTTTTGGGAGAAAAATTAATTTTAATATTTTAATATTTTTTTGTAAAGAACTTTTTATAAGAATAAATAAAAAGATACTCTAGGGTTAACAGGATAAAAATTAATTAAAGAACTTATTTATTAATATATTATTACCTCGATGTTGGTTTTATAAAACTAAAAATTGCAATAAATTTTTTTAGTTAGTCTGTTCGACTATAAAAATATAACTTGAACTGAGTTCAAATCGGTGAAAACCAGATTGGATCTTATCTAAAAAGAATTAATTTAAGAATAGTACGAAAGGAAAATCTTAAATATAAATTATATTTTGATAAATAAAAATTTTGATTTCGAATCAAAAAATATAAATCAATAAAAAAATTAATTTTTATAAAAATTTGCTTTAAGACTTGACTTTAAGCGAGAAATAGAAAAAATTATAATTATGCCAATTAATGTACTAAAAACACTTAAAAAAATTATGAATAAAAAAAAAAAATTAAATGAATTTATATAAATAATTAAAGATAAAAAAATTATTAAAATATCTAAAACAATTAGTAACAAAAACATATTATTTAAAAAACACAAAATAAAAAAAAATATTATAAAAATATAAATTAATATTCAGATAAAAAATATTAAATCCAAATTAATATAAATTAAATCTGTACCCCAATTAAAATTACATCTTCAATGTAATTATTTTAAAGAGTTTAATTATTAAAATAATAAAATAAAGTAAATACTCCAATCCAAATATAATCAACAAAATGTCAATATCAGACTCTAAATTCATAATTTAAAAAAAAAAATAATCTATTATTATTAAAAATTAAAAAGAAAAAAGTTAATAATAAACCAATCAATCCAAAAACTACATGAGAAGCGTGTAAAGAAGTAGTAAACAAAAAAGAAGATCTAAAAATTCTATCATTAAAATTAAAATTTAATTTTATAAAATAATTTCTTATCTCTAAAATTTGTATATCAATAAATAAAATCCCTATAACTATACAAAAAAATAAATATATCAATGATTTTTGTTTAAAATTTTTATTTAAAAGTCTACTATGTCTAATTATAATAACTAAACTTGAACTTAATAAAATTGAAGTACCAAAAATAATTATTCTAGTAGGGTTTGCAGGAAGAACACCTTTAGGGGGTCAAAAATTTCCTATAAATATATTTGGGCTATAAGCATTATGAATATAACCTCAAAATAAAGAAATAAAAACTATTAATTCAGAAACAATAAATAATGTAAATCCGTTAGTTAAAATATTTACTTTTTTTTTTATGAAAGAACCAAAAAAAAAGTTTTCATTTTTTAATAAAAAAAAAAAATTTATCAACAAAAAATATATAAAAAAAAAAGAAGAAAAAAAAAAAAATATTCATCTCATTAAATTTCAGAAAAAATTATTTATTCTATTGAATAAAAAAAAAATTATTAAAGTAAAAAAAAAAGGGCCATAACTTAATTTGATTATTGATAAATTATTTAATGTCATAAATTTCTTCAATATATAAACTTAATAAAGTTACAACAATATAGGCTTGAATAAAACTAACTAAAAACTTTATTAATATATATATATATATTAAAAAAAAAAAAAAAGTGTTTTGAAATAAAATTACTGAACTAATTAAAGTAACTAAAACATGCCCTGCAATTATATTAATAGATAAACGTAAAAATAAAGTTAAAGGACGAATAAAAAATCTTATTAACTCAATTAAAACTATTATAGGAATTAAAAATAAATTTGTTGATATTGGTAATAAATGAACTAAAAAAGAATTTTTTAACTTTGTTAGATTCAAAACTAAAATTGGTATTCATAAAGAAAAAATTAAAAAAATATTTAAACTAATTTGTCTAGTAAGTCTAAATCTATAAAAATTCAATCTAATAAAATTTAAAAAAAAAATAAAAAAAAAGATTAACTTAAATATTAAATAATAAGAAATATTTTTCTCTATAAAAGAAAAAAGTATCTTTAAAAAAATAAAAAAAATATTTATTTTAACCTTTAAAAAAAAAAAAAAAAATATATAAATATTTAATAATAAAAAAGAGAGAAAAAAAAAGTTTTTAACATCAAAAGAAGAAAAAAGATTATTTAACATAAATTTTTTTAATTAAATTAAAATAAAAGCTTTTTTTTTCAAAAGAGTTTATTAATGTGTATAAATATCTAATTAAAAAAAAAACTAAAAATAAAATAATAATTCAATTTATTGGGGAAATTTGATATATTCATCAAAAGAAAAAATTCTGTATTCAACTTAAGAAGTTGATGCTTAACTCAGCCATTTGATGAAAAATTAAATTTTATTAAAATTTAAAGATAAAACTCTAATAGGTATAAAACTGTGATTAATACCACAAATTTCTGAACACTGACCTTTTAACAAAATTCTTTTATTACAATTAAAAAATATTATATTTAATCGTCCAGGTACAGCATCTATTTTTCTTATTAAACTAGGGATAGTTCAAGAATGTAAAACATCATTTGAAGACAATAAAAGACGAATAAATTTATTTCTAGGAATAATTAAAGAGTTACTAGTATTAATGCAACGTAAAAATAAACTTCCTTTAATATATCTTTCACTTAAATTTATTCTAGGATATTCATATGTTCAATATCATTGATTACCTATAATTTTAATATCCAAAAAAGAAAACTTATTTTCTTCATAACAATATAATAGAAATATGGAAGGTAAAGAAATAATTAAAATAATAAATGAAGGAATAATTGTTCAAAATAATTCTAACTCATTTCTTTCATTTGAAAAAGACATAGAATTCTTATTTATTATAGAAAAAAAAATTAAAATTCTCAAAAAAATTCTCAAAAAAACAATTAAATTAGTTATAGAAGAATTAAAAATATCTATATTTTTTATTATTATATTATTGAAATTCTGTATTCATAAAGAATTTATATTTGTCATAAAATAAAAATTGACAATTAAAATTTATTTACAATAAATTTTTTAAAGTCAAAAATTTAAAATATTAATTTAAAAAATTTAAATTATATATAAACAAAAAAAAAATATAATAAAAAAAATTAATTAATTAAATGAATTAATAAAATATTTTTTTATAGCGTGCCAGCAAAATGCGGTTATACGATTAATTTAAATTAAGTTTAAAATTTAAACTAAAAGGAAACAAAAAAAAATTTTTAAAGTAAAACTAAAAAAATATATATAGTTTTTAAAGTAAAAAATTAAAAATTAAATTAATTGGATTAGATACCCAAGTAAAAAAATTTTTAAGTATTAAATTTATAAAATTAAACTAGAAATATTTGGCGGTAAAATATTATAGTTAAAGGGTCTTGATTATTTATAGAAAATACACATTAAAAAAAACTTGAAATTTTCAATTTATTTATCTCCGTAAAAATAAAATATAAATTTTAATTAAAAAATAATTTTAAAAAATTACAGGTCAAGATATAATTAAAATTTAAGTTTAATTTAGACACAAAAAAAAAATATTTAATTTAAGAATTTAATAGTAATAAATGAAGTATTTTAATATATTTATGAAATAATTATTTTATGTACATATTGCCCATCACTTTCATTTTTAAAATGAAATAAGTTGAAACATAGTAGAAATATAAGAATATGTTTCTAAATTTTCTAAATACCCCCCGTATATTCAATTTCCAATTGAAAAGAATAAGAAAATAAGTTTTAAAAAAATAAATTTACAAAATTTATTTACAAACTTAAAATAATAAAATAAAAATGTAAAGATATATAATTAAAACAACAACTTCTTTTCAGAAAAAATATAATATTTTGTCATATCGAAATCGTGGAAAAAATGAACGAGTTCAAATAACAAAAAAAATCAGTATTAACACAAAAAAATCATTTAAAAAAAAAAAAAAATTAATTAATATTATCATATATAAAAAAAAACCATATTCAATCAAAAAAATGAATCTAAATAAAGAAGACATATACTCAATATTAAAACCAGAAACTAATTCAGTTTCACTTTCAAGAAAGTCAAACGGTAAACGATTTATTTCACTTAAAGCAACTAAAATTAAAAGATAAACATAAATAAAAGAAAAAAATATGATTATACTTAAAGAAAAAAAATAAAAATAAAAATTAAAAATATTTATTAAAATTAAAGGAAAAAAAAACAAGAATATTAAACCAACTTCGTATCTAATAATCTGAATTAAAACTCGAAATATTGATAAGATTGAAAAAAATCTATTTGAACTATAACTTAAAAGCAAAAAAAAAAAAGCTATTAAAGAATAAATTATAAAAAAAAAAAAAAAATTTATATAAAAATATGATATTCTATTTAAAAAAGGATAATTTAATCTAATTAAAAAAAATATTATTAAACCAAAAAAAATTATTAAAACTCAAAAATTTTTTAAAATAAAATTCAATTTTAAAATCTTTTTTGTAAGTAACTTAATAAAATCTATTAAAGATTGAAAAAAACTGTTTATAAAAAAAAAGTTAGGTCTTTTTCGATTATTCAAAACTCCTAAAACTTTTCGTTCTATTAAAGTAATAAATATAATTCTAATAAGTATAAAAATTATTAATAAAAATTCAAAAATAAAAATTTTCAAAAGTGAATATATCCACAATATAAAATCTTAAATTTTATGCATTTTGCTTTTTTGAAAAAAAATTAAAAAGTTTCAAAAACTTAAAAAAATTTAAACTGATAGAGGAAACCCTTTTTTGTTTGCAACACAAAAAATATTCTATCAAAAAAAACTAATTAAAAAAATTTTAAACAACATTTTTTTTATTCCAACTCCTTCAAACATTAGAATAATATGAAATTTTGGTTCTTTATTAGGATTAAGAATAGTTATTCAAACAATTTCAGGAATTTTTGTTTCTATACATTACTGTAATAATATTTTATTAGCATTTAATTCTTATATTTTTTTAAGTAAAATTATTCAAAATGGTATAATTTTACAAATGACCCATGCTCATTTTTCATCAATTATTTTTATTATTATATATATTCATATTATAAAATCTTTATTAAATAAATCTTTTAATAAAAAACAAATATGAATAACAGGAAATATAATGTTATTTATAATTATAGGATCTGCTTTTATTGGGTATGTTTTACCTTGAGGACAAATATCTTTTTGAGGGGCTACAGTAATTACAAATATTCTTTCTTCAATTCCATTTTTAGGAAAAAAAATTGTTTTTTGAGTTTGAGGAAGATTTTCTGTTGATAATCCTACACTAAACCGATTTTTTTCTTTACATTTTTTAATGCCTTTAATAATTTTAGCAATATCAATAATTCATCTATCTTTTCTTCATGAAAAAGGGTCATCTAATCAAATAGGATTTAATTCAATAAAAGATAAAATTTATTTTAATAAAAGATTCATATTTAAAGATTTAATTTCTTTAATATTAATAATAATATTATATTGTTTTTTTTTATCTTTTTTTATTGATTTTCATTTTAGAATAGCAAAAGAAAATTTTTTTCCAGCAGACCCTCTAAATACTCCTTTACATATTAAACCTGAATGATATTTTATATTTGCTTATGCAATTCTTCGATCTGTACCAAGAAAAATTGGAGGAATCATAAGTTTATTAATTTTATTCTTATTATTTATTCTTCTTATATTTAATAAATCCAATTATTCAAAATTTTTTTTTTTAAAAAAAATATTAATTTTTATCTTTTTAACATGTTTTATTATTTTGACAAATATAGGGTATAAACTAATTGAATATCCTTTTACTGAAATTTCACTATTTATTGGTGTATTAATAATTTTGAGTATACCTTTGATCTAAAAAGTTTAAATGAAATTTATTTTCAAAATAAATTTTTAACTTTAAGAAAAAAAATAATTTGCAAAATTATTTTAAAATTTAACTTAAAAATAATTTTATTTATTTATTTTTTAACAATAAACTTTAATCCAATAAGAATAGTAATTAACTTCTCATTTTTTTTATTAACTTTTATAGTAAATTTTTTTATTTTTAATAATGATAAATGAATAATAATACTTTTAATTATTTTTATGATTGGAGGAATAATGATTTTTATTTCTTTAATTTGTTGTACTATAAAATTTAATTTAATAATAAAAAAAAAAAATTATTTAATAATTTTTTTAGTTATATTTTATATATGTATAATAAATATAGATATATCTTTCTCAATTTCACTGTCTATAATAGATAATGTATTTATATTTTTTTTTTGTTTTTTAATTATCATAATAATATTTTTCTTAAAAAATATTTTATTTAAGAAACAAAAAAACATTAAAATATATGTCATTTATATATTTATTTTTTTTTACAAACAATGTAATTTTAACATTTATAATTATATTTTTGTATTTAATTTTCTTTGAAAATTTTATTAATTGTATAATAATATTTATAACAATAATTATGATGAAAATAATTTTATTTAGTATAAAAGAAAAAATAAATAATTATTTTTTCTTTATGAAAAAAAAAATAATCATAATATTAATAATTATATTACTAATATTTTTTTACACAAAAAAAATAATTAACTTTTATATCTATTTTGAATTAATTTCATTAATAATTTTTTCATTGATCTTTTTTTCTAGATTTTCAAACCAACGATTAAAAGCAAGAATTTACATTTTTATATTTATAGGAATAAGAACTTTTCCTATATTAACAATATTTTTTTTTTTAAATGAAAATACAATATTATTAATTTTTTTTTTGGGATTTTTAATTAAAATTCCTATAATGTTTTTTCATTTATGACTTCCAAAAGCTCATGTAGAAGCAAATTTTTATGATTCAATAATTTTAGCAAGCTTATTATTAAAATTAGGAGGATATGGGGTTATACTATTAAATTTAAATAAAAAAATGAATTTTTTTTTTATATGAACTTTAATAAGAATTTTTTTTTTATCAATCAGAATAATTTTTTTGATAGATTTAAAAATAATTTTCGCTTATTCCTCAATTATTCATATAAATAGTATAGTAATAATATTATTAAGAAATAATTTTTTTACAGAAAAAATGTTTGTACTAATAATAATTAGCCATGCTATCAGTTCTTCAATAATATTTTACATTATTGGAATAATTTACGAATATACATTTTCACGAATAATGATAATTAATAAAAGTTTTTTAATCAATAATTTAATTTTGTTTATAATTATTTTTTTTATTTTATTTATCAATATATCTATACCTCCTTTTATAACTTTTTTTTCAGAAATATATATATATTTATCTTTAATTAATTATAGAAGAAAAATAATAATTATTTTAATTTACATTTTATTAGTATCAATTATGTTTAACCTTGTAGTGATAAAAAATATAGGTATAAGAAATATAAATAAATTTTTTAAAATTAATCAAATAAAAACAAAAAACTTGTTTTTAGTAAATGAACATTTTACATTTATTTTATTTATGTAATTGAAATAGTTTATAAAAATATTAAATTGTGAATTTAAAGAAATATTTTCAATAATTATTATTATTAATTTATTTAAAATTTTTTTAATAATTTTTTTAGTCATGTCTTTAATTATTATAAATAATACTTTTTTAATAAATTTTCAAATATTAATTATTTTAAATGAAATATTTTTAAATCTTTATAAAAATTTTATTTTAGTAATAGATATTTATTCTTCTTCCTTTTTTTTTATCGTATCAATTGTTGTAATAAATGTATTGAGATTTATAAATATTTACATAAATATAAATAAAAACATAAAAGTTTTTTTTTTTATAACAAAAATTTTTGTTATTTCTATATTTTTACTTGTTTTTTCATTTAATTTATGAACAATAATTATAGGTTGGGAGGGATTAGGAATAAGATCTTTTTTTTTAATTTTTTATTATAATAACTTTGAAAGATGAAAAAGAGCAATCAAAACATTTATTAATAATAAAATAGGAGACTGTTTGATCTTAATATCTATAATTTATTCAACTATTAATTTAAATTCATTTAAAATAGTAGGTTTAATATTTTTAATTTCTATAATAACAAAAAGTGCACAATATCCATTTATATCTTGATTACCTATAGCGATAGCTGCCCCTACTCCAATTTCAGCAATAGTTCATAGTTCAACCCTTGTAACAGCAGGATTATTTATTATATTTCGTTTAATTAACAATTTTTTTTCAAAAACAAATTTAAATTTAATTACTAATTTATGTTTATTGTCAATATTTATTAGAGGATTTAAAGCTATAAGAGAAAAAGATATAAAAAAAATAATTGCATTATCAACGTTAAGACAAATTAGATTAATTTTTTTTTTTTTAATCAATAATATAAAAATTATTGCATTTATTTATATATGCAACCACGCTTTATTTAAATCTTTAATTTTTATTAATATAGGTTTAATAATAATAAATAACTTCTCAAATCAATTAAAGTTTAATATATTAAATAAAAATATATGTTCAAATTTCATTTTATCATATAAGGTTTCTTGTTTAAATTTAATGAATATATCTTTTTTTTCATCTTTTTTTATTAAAGAAAAAATACTAATAAAATTAAGATCTAATTTTTTTAGTATAATAAAATTTACTATTTTTATAGTGAGAAGATTTTTTACTATAAACTATAGACTAAAAATAATACTCTTTTTTAATAAATCAAACTTTAAAATTAAAAAAAATAATATATTTGAAAAAAAAAATTATAGTAAATCATTTTTTTTAATAAATATTTTTTCAATTTTTTATAGAAAAATTATAATAGAAATAATTTTATTTGTTAATATAATAAATTCTTTAATTATAACATTTTATTTAATTTCAATAATAATAAATTTCAAGATTTATTCAAAAAAAATTAATTTTACAAGTTCTTTAGCTTATACAGAATTTAATATATATATTTATCCTTTTAAAATAATTAAATATAATTTAGATATTAATGAATTATGGATAGAAAAGATTTCTCTAAACTTTTATTTTTTAATAAAAAATAAAATTATTTTTAAAACATTTAATATAAATTTTAATTTAATTATAATATTATTTATTATTATAATATTTATTTAATTTATAAATACTAAATTTAAGTTATATTAAACTATTTACTTTCAAAGTAAAATAATTTATTTAGAATATTAAATTTATTATTAATATATTATTTTATATTTATTTTTATAGTATTTCTATATAGTAATATAATTATAATTTGATTTTATATAGAAATAAGTTCAATAATCTTTTATATTATATTAAACAAATTGAATAATAATAAAGAGATTAATATTATTTATTTTATTATTCAAGAGATAAGATCAATTATAATGATTTATATATATATAATTAATAATTTATTTTTATTGAATTTTTTTATTTTATTAAAGATAGGGGTTCCCCCTATACATAATTGACTATTAAAAATTTCAATTTTTTTAAATTGAAAAATTTTATATATAGTTATAAACTTTCAAAAGATTATCCCACTTAATTTTATTTACATATATATATGTAATTCATGGTCAATAATAATCATTTTGAATCTATTTATAACTACGTTTTTTTTGTTTAATGCTTTTAATAATAAGTATTTCTACTCAATTATTTCATTAAACTCATTAAGATGAATTATTTTATTAATATTTTTTAATAAAATATTCATATTAATATATTTATTAATATATTTCTACTTTAATTTTTTTTTTTTAAAAAACTTTTCTGAAAATAATAGAAAAAATTTTTTTAATATATTAAATTTTAAAATATTATTTTTTTTTGTTATATTAAATATAATTTCTTTTCCCCCAACAATTATATTCTTAATAAAAATTAAAATTATTTTTTTGTTAAAAATATATAATTTAACAAAATTTCTTTTAATTTTTATAATTATTATTATATTAGTTTTCTCAATAGTATTCTTAATATTTTTTTTAAATCATTTTTTTGTTATGGAATGATTAAAAGAAAAAATTAATGTTAAATTAAATATAATTATTTATTTTAATCTAATATTAATATTTTTATTTAGGATTAAGCTATAAAAGCTAAAGGATTCATATTCCTTTGAATTTTTCCTAAAATTATTAAGAAAATATTTTAAAGCTGCTAACTTTAAATTAAATTATTTCTTTAACTCTAATTTAATTAAAATAAAATTTACAATTTTAATTTTTTTTAGAAAAAGTAATATTTAGTTATTGATAATTAACTTTAAAAAAATTTACTA